TTCACACCAGAGGTCTCTTAACATTATAGAGCGAAAAGAAAAAAAAAATAAATAAATTCCTTTTTTCCTTAGTTTATTTGATCAAATAAAAAAGCAACTTTGGGATTGCTTAATGACAGACAAATCACAGACAAAAAAATATAATAAATATATAAAGCAACGGAGCCATCATAGTATTTTTGAATTCCTCCGAAAGGAAGGGTGGTAAGTTGATCATTTACCGATCGGGGTCTGATCGATCCTATTTTTTATTTATTTGATGAAAGGTAAGGGTCAATTTTATTGTAGAGCCGTATGCAATGCATAATGCCCGTACGGTTGTTCGATTCTATCTTTTTTTCTTGTTATTCTTTTATCTTCCCCTCATCATGAAAAATAGAGAAACCTTTTATTATCTTATATCATCAGGGTAATGATCCATCAACCTGCTGGTTCTTTTTCTGAAGTAGCAACGGGAGAATTCATCCTGGAAGTGGGAGAACTGCTGAAACTACGTGAAACCCTGACAAGAGTTTATGTACAAAGAACGGGCAAACCCCTATGGGTTGTATCCGAAGACATGGAAAGAGATGTTTTTATGTCAGCAACAGAGGCCCAAGCTTATGGAATTGTTGATCTTGTAGCGGTTGAATGACAATAGCCTAGATTTCACGTCAATTCTGAAATTAACCCTGCCGAGTTGAAAGTTTAATATTAATACTCTATGCCTTTTATTTATTATTCTATTGAATAAAAGTAATTCATAATCATCCGGTTAGGATCGATCTAAACCAGCCCATTATGTATATGATTCAACATGCCAACGATTAAACAACTTATTAGAAATACAAGACAGCCAATTAGAAATGTCACAAAATCCCCCGCGCTTCGGGGATGCCCTCAGCGTCGAGGAACATGTACTAGGGTGTATGTGCGACTCGTTCAGATCATGAACTAGAACAAAGGAAAGAGAACAATGTTCGAATATCAATGATCAAATAGGATATAACGGAAAAACGAACTACATTTCCTATCTAAAAATCGATGATATCCCTTTTATTGTGTATGAAATTTATGGTTTCTGTTGGTGTAAATCCACTCACCTCAATTCAAGATGAGAAGCAATTCTCCATTGGTAGCAAATGGTTATCCATTAAGCGGAGGAAATCTTAGTTAACATAGACCCCTCTTGCAAGAACGGACTAACAGGGTCAGCTACCCAGCCAACCTTCATAATTAAATACCGTTACTGTATAGGTAGAGCTCGTTGTGAAAGACCTATTACTGGATAATTCATGGGTAGAGCCGAAGAATGTGAACTATACAAGTTAGCAATAACATTGATTAAATGAAGTAAAGGCTCCGGTGTATAGAGAAGACCTAACCGTTTAAGATTTAAGAAGTAACCATAGAAACGATGGAATCCACTATTTCTTTATCATTACTTTTATTTTATTTTTTAATACCTAGTATAGTACAATTTCGTATTTCGAGGTGAAATGCCTAGAAAAAATAAAAATTGTGGTTGGGAAGGTTATAGTAGCAAAAGCCATTGGAATTATTAGTTTATACATTGGAAAAATCCGTTTTGTTATTAATATACTAGGAAAGGGGCAAAAGAATAACTGACAGAAAGGAAATCTATTAGTTATTCGTTAAAGTTTCATTTATTCAATGACCAGAATTAGACGGGGATATATCGCTCGGAGACGTAGAACAAAAATTCGTTTATTTGCATCAAGCTTTCGGGGGGCTCATTCAAGACTTACTCGAACTATTACTCAACAAAAAATAAGAGCTTTGGTTTCGGCTCATCGGGATAGGGATAGGCAAAAAATCAATTTTCGTCGTTTGTGGATCACTCGAATAAATGCAGCAATTCGCGAAAGGGGGGTATGCTATAGTTATAGTAGATTAATAAATGATCTGTACAAGAGACAGCTGCTTCTTAATCGTAAAATACTTGCACAAATAGCTATATCAAATAGGAATTGTCTTTATATGATTTCCAATGAGATCATAAAAGAAGTAAGTTGGAAGGAATCCACCGGTTAAACGGAGTTGCCCGGAGAATGAACTCCGGGAAGGTCGAATAAAAATGAAGAGAATATGATAAAATATGATAAAGTAGTCAAAATAAATATGAATCAACACGTTCAATAAAAAAATTTATTCTTCCCAGATTATTCTTTTTTTCTTACGACACGAGAATTCAATCCGGATTCTTGGATTTTCCAACAAAATATCAATCCGCGTTTGAGTTCGGATGGGGGTTTGAATTCAAGTGAATAAAGAGTAAACCTATCTTTTTCTGGCTCTAAGACTAGGAGTTCTAGTGGTCGACTCGGTTCTTTCAAATTGTTTCTCATTATTAAGAAAAGGTAACAAAGATAAAATACGAGCTTGTTTTATAGCAATAGTAATTAATCGTTGTTGTTTTAAGGTCAATCTATTTACTCGTCTAGATAATATTTTTCCCTGTTCACTAATAAATCGACTAATTAAACTCATGTTTTTATAA